GACCAGATGAAAAGTTTTATCTGGATGGAAATAAAGAAAATTATAAGTTAAAAAAATTTAAAGATAAGTACTAACAAGATTACTACAAAAAATGAATACAATAGAAGATAAGACGAGATCCGACCACCCCCTACATATCTTATACCTTCTCCTACAAAGAAACTCGTAACACCAACCCCATTGGTAATTGTATCGATTATTCGTCTATCAAAAAAAGAAATTCGTTCAGCGAATCCTCTTACACCCTTAGTTAAAAATCTTGCATAAAAAACATCTATGTAAGCGCGATTATATGACCAATTATATATTACATTTATTACCTTTTCAAAAAAATTTCTTAATAAAAATTTTTGTGAAAATGAATTAAGAAAGTTCAAATTTTGTAAAGATGAATAAACCGGTTTATATAACAAAGAGGCTGTAAATATCCCCAAAAAGGCTATACTAACCGAAAACGTTGCATTTGTTACAAACTCATATGAATCCACAAAATTATTTGAATTTTTATGTAAGAGGTTTATAGATGGAGTTAACAATTTTGATAATATATTGATTCCTTCTTCATTGAAAGGAATTCCTACGGCTCCAACAAATAAAGTAAATAGAACCAATATAAGCATAGAAAAAAGTATAGTATTATCCGACTCCTGAGGATAAGAAAAAGTATTCTTAGTAACGAAAGAATTAATAGTAATAAAAGGTCGTGGCATAGTTCTTACATTATTAGCAAGTCGATATGCCTTCGTATAAAAAAAAGAAGACCCCTCATTATTTTTGATTGTTAAGAAAGATAATAAATGATTTTTTTTTATTATTTTTAATTCTTCTTTGCCCCATAGAGATATTGAATAGACCAAGCTAGTTTTTTTGCCGCTGTAATTTTGAAAATGAACATTTAAATGTCCTTCAAAAGTAAGTAAATAGATCCGAAACATATAAAATGCGGTTAAGCCTGCTGTGAAACAAGCTATTATTGCAAAAATGGGTGAATACAACCAACTATCATTAAGAATTTCATCTTTGGACCAAAAGCAAGCAAGAGGTGGAATACCACAAAGGGAAAGTGTACCTAATAAAAAAGACGTTTTTGTAATTGGTACATATTTTGTTAAGCCGCCCATAAGAAGGAGATTTTGACTTTTAGTCGGAGAATATCCAACAACAGCTTCCATTGAATGAATAATTGATCCAGATCCTAAAAATAGCAATGCTTTCGAATAGGCATGAGTAATCAAATGAAATAAAGCAGCCCGATAAGACCCCATACCTAGGGCTAACATCATATAACCCAATTGAGACATTGTAGAATAGGCTAAACCTCTCTTAATATCTTTTTGAGCAAGAGCTAAGGTAGCTCCTAATAGTACTGTTATTATACCTATCAAAGCTATTAGATTCATTATAGAAGGTATGACTATAAAAAGAGGAAGAAGGCGAGCTACAAGAAAAATTCCTGCTGCTACCATAGTGGCAGCGTGTATAAGAGCCGAAATAGGAGTAGGTCCTTCCATGGCATCAGGTAACCATACATGAAGGGGGAATTGAGCAGATTTAGCAATTGCACCAGCAAATAAGAGAAAGGCACACAAAGTAACAAATAAAAAATGAACCTCATTACTATAAATCAAGTTGTTGAATATTTCGAACAAATCCCGAAATTCGAAACTACCCGTTGTCGAATAAACACCTAAAATTCCTAAAAATAAACCAAAATCTCCTACACGATTAGTTACAAAGGCTTTTTGACAAGCAGTGGCTGCAAGAGGTCGTGTGAACCAAAAACCTATTAATAAATAAGAACACATTCCAACTAATTCCCAAAAAATATAAATTTGTACCAAATTAGAACTAGTAATTAATCCTAACATTAAAGTATTGAAAAAACTCATATAAGCAAAAAATCTCAAATATCCTTGATCATGAGACATGTAATTGTCACTATAAATAAGAACCAAAATTCCAACAGTTGTAATTAATATTAACAGAATAGAAGTAAGTGGATCAATTAAGCAGCCAAACTCTAAAGAAAAATCATTATTAATAGTCCAAGACCATACATATAGATAAATAGAACTGCTATTTATTTGCTGAATAGACAGATCGACTGAAAAAATCATAACAATACTTAATAATAAAATACTAGGAAAAGCCCACATACGGCGAAGATTTTTTGTTGCTGTCGGAAAAAGTAGAAGACCAATTCCTATTAACATAGGAACAGGAAGTGTAACAAAAGGTATGATAAATGAATATTGATATATATAGTGTTCCATAATTTTTTTTTTCTGATTCACCCATTTTTATTTGAAAAAGAGTCAGCCAATAAAAAAATCAAGGTGTACAAAACTTAAATAGAATTTTCTATTCTTAATGATTCTGACTTTTTTCCAAAAACTCTTCATATATTCTTGAAAATGAAAACGGCGAAGTTCAAATTGATCGAATCAGATCACTAAATTAACAGTGAAAGAAAACTATTTACTTTTTTTAAGTATTAAGTAAGATTTTTTTGAAATGAAGATAAGGAAAATTTAAATTATTATGTATTACAAGAATTTATATCCATATAGAAAGACTAAAGAATTATACCAAAATTAACAAAATAAAGTATGATTGATATAAATCATAAAATAAAAGACAGCCCATATACAACCGAAAAAAAAAAAGAACTTTTTAGTTTAGTTCATTTATTCAAAATCATTAATTAAAATTAGTTTCTTTAGAAAAGTTTCAGCAGAAATTATGAAAAAACATCATTTTGAAGATTTTTAAGTTAAATAAAACATTCTAAATAATAAACAAAATGATAGTAAGGACTTTTTATTGGAACGTTAAAATCCTATTTAAATAAATTTTTATTCATAAATTTAACTGTTTTCGAAAAAAAACATTACATGAAAATGACTTCTTCAATCTCGACGATTGAAATAAAATAGTTTATTATGATTTCAAGGAAGCCGCTATGGTGAAATTGGTAGACACGCTGCTCTTAGGAAGCAGTGCTAGAGCATCTCGGTTCGAGTCCGAGTGGCGGCATAGCATATTATAAAAAAGATATAATAAGACCTATATTGAATTCCCTTTTTTTATTTTATATAATTGAAGAACTCTCTCTTTTGTTATGTTAAGAATTTTTTGTTAAGAATATATGATATTTGTGACTTTAGAGCATATATTAACTCATATATCTTTTTCGGTCGTTTCAATTGTAATTATAATTCATTTAATAAGCATATTAGTCAATGAAATCGTAGGACTTTATGATTCGTCCAAAAAGGGCATGATAATTACTTTTTTCTGTATAACAGGATTATTAATTATTCGTTGGATTTATTCGGAACATTTGCCATTAAGTGATTTATATGAATCATTAATCTTTCTTTCATGGAGTTTCTCCATTATTCATATGGTTCCATATTTTAAAAATAAAAATAATTTTTTCAATGCAATAACTGCACCAAGTGCTATTTTTACCCAAGGCTTTGCTACTTCGGGTCTTTTAACTGAAATTCATCAATCTGTAATATTAGTACCCGCTCTCCAATCCCAGTGGTTAATGATGCACGTAAGTATGATGGTACTGGGCTATGCAGCTCTTTTATGTGGATCATTATTATCAGTAGCTCTTCTAGTCATTACATTTCGAAAAATCATAAGGATTTTTGATAAAAGAAAAACTTTACTAAAACTAAACGGGCCGTTTTCTTTTGGTAAGATCGAATACATTCACGAAAAAAGCAATGTTTTACAAAACGCCTCCTTTCTTTCCTCGAGTAATTATTACAGGTCTCAATTGATTCAACAATTAGATCTTTGGAGTTATCGTATTATTAGTATAGGATTTATCTTTTTAACCACGGGTATTCTTTCAGGAGCGGTTTGGGCTAATGAGGCGTGGGGATCCTATTGGAATTGGGACCCCAAAGAAACTTGGGCATTTATTACTTGGACCATATTTGCAATTTATTTACATACTCGAACAAGTAAGAAATTGGAAGGGGTAAATTCTGCGATTGTGGCTTCTACGGGCTTTTTTATAATTTGGATATGCTACTTTGGAGTTAATCTATTAGGAATAGGACTACATAGTTATGGTTCATTCACATTAACATCGAAGTGAATTGAAGAAAATGTTTAATGAATAAAATATAAGACAGCATATATATGAGAATAAGAAACTTCGTGTAAATGATCGAGAACCATTTGAATCAAGCAACGTAGGGTTTCAAATGGTTCTCATCAATGCCAAACATATTACAATTCATTTTTTTTTTTGTTAACTTAATAGACGAAAAATTATTTTTTTTGTCGTTGTACACTGAACTATTTGAATTAAAAAAAAGCATAAGATTGCTTTTTTATTTTTTATTCATAAAAACTACCTAGAAAAAATTAGATATAATAGCGTCGACCTTGTCAACTGATAATGAAAAAACGAAATCCGGATAAATACCAATACCTATTACAGGTAAAAGGATGGCGATCGAAATAAATAACTCTCGCGGTCCAGAATCAAAAAAATAAGAGGATGGAACATTAAAGAGTTTGTATCCATAGAACAGTTGCCGTAACATAGATAATGAATAAATAGGAGTTAATATCATTCCAATCGCCATTCCAAAAATAATTATTATTTTGAACATTAAAAGATATTTTTGACTGGTAATTATTCCAAAAAATACTATAAATTCTGCAAAAAAACCGCTCATACCTGGTAATGCAAGAGAAGCCATTGATAAGATACTGAACATTGTAAATATTTTTGGAATTTTTATAGCCATTCCGCCCATTTTGTCGAGATAAACAAGACGGATTCTATCATAACTCGTTCCTGCCAAGAAAAAAAGCGCGGCACCAATAAACCCATGAGATATTATTTGTAAAATGGCTCCGTTGAGACCTGTATCACTTATAGAGCCAATTCCTAAAATTATAAAACCCATATGAGATACGGAAGAATAGGCTATTCTTTTTTTTAAATTACGTTGACCAGGAGATGTTGAAGCTGCATAGATTATTTGCATTGTGCCTACTATCATCAACCAGGGAGAAAATATAGAATGGGCGTGAGATAACAATTCCATATTGATCCGAATCAATCCATACGCTCCCATTTTTAATAAAATTCCAGCTAGAAGCATACAAGTACTATAATGTGCTTCACCGTGGGTATCGGGTAACCATGTATGTAAAGGTATAATCGGTGATTTGACAGCAAAAGCAATAAGAAATCCAATATAAAATAGTATTTCCAGTGCTGTAGGATACGATTGATTGGCCGATATTTCAAAATTTAATGTCGGTTCATTGGAACCATATAAGCCGAGACCGAATACTCCCATTAATAAAAAAATGGAGCTTCCCGCGGTGTACAAAATAAACTTTGTCGCTGAATACAGACGTTTCTTTCCGCCCCACATAGATAAAAGTAGATAAACGGGAATTAATTCGAACTCCCACATGATGAAAAAAAGTAAAAGATCTCGAGAAGAAAATGATCCTATTTGACCGCTATACATTACTAACATAAGAAAATGGAATAATCGATAATTTCGCGTAACCGGCCAAGCCGCTAAAGTAGCTAAAGTGGTGATAAATCCTGTCAGTAAAATAGGTCCTATAGAAAGTCCATCTATTCCCAATTTCCAGTAAAAATCAAAAAAATTTATCCATTTATAATTCTCGGTCAATTGCATTAATGGATCGTCCAATTGGAAATGGTAATAGAACACATAGGTCATTAAAAGGAGTTCTAGGGTACATATAAATAAAGTATACTGTCTAGTTACCTTATTTCCTCTATGAGGGAGAAAGAAAATTAGGGAACCCGCGGATATCGGCCAAACTACAAATATTGTTAACCAAGGAAAATAATTCGTGGTAAAGACAAGATACACTTGGACTAGAAAACCCGTACTCGAAAACATAATATTATTTTTTATTTTTTTTGAGTACGGGTTTTTGTCGATAAGAATGAATCAAATATATTCAAGTGGGGATTTTTGAAACGCATCAATAAGCTAGACCCATGCTTCGCGTTGTTTCATGCCATAAATAAACTCGAACACTTAAGAAATCGGTTGGACAGGCGGATTCGCATCTCTTACAGCCAACACAATCCTCGGTTCTTGGAGCTGAAGCAATTTGCTTAGCTTTACATCCGTCCCAAGGTATCATTTCTAATACATCTGTGGGGCAGGCTCGAACACATTGAGTACACCCTATACATGTATCATAAATCTTTACTGAATGTGACATTGGATCTATAAATTTTTGAATGTCATAAATTTTCGATCTAGGAAATTTAAAATTTTTAAATGAATCATATATTTAGGCACCAGATGAATCAATGATTTACTAGAATTTGAAAAATAAATTCTAGACCGACTCATGGGAGAAAACCAAGATACTTTAATTTCTTACATTTTCGCAAACATTATTCTATACATTTCTATACATTAGGTATCATAGATTAATACTATTTATTTATTTAACAAATTTGATTGATTGATACGAATTGATTTTCTGTTACGATAAATTGACGAAACAATGGCCGGTCCAATAGCTGCTTCAGCGGCTGCAATAGCTATAACAAAAATTGAGAAAATATTTCCTTTTAATTGGCGACTATCAAAAAAATCAGAAAATGTTACGAAATTTATATTAACTGCGTTCAGTATAAGTTCAAGACACATAAGGGCTCTAACCATATTTCGGCCCCTGATCAATCCATAGATACCGATAAAAAATAAATAGGCACTCAAAATAAGTACATGTTCGAATATCATTGACCAACTCCTTATTAATTTCGATTTATTTCAATATGAACAACAATTGAACAGATTAAAAAAAAAAACAAAGAAATATATTGCTAATAGATCGAATAAAAGAATTTCTATTTTATACATGAACAATCTTCAAATAGAATATAATTGAAGAAAAATGGGTAGGATAACACAAAGTTTAGTTTTCATTTTGATTACTGTTGCTAGTTCTAAAGGTTTTTTATTGACGAGCCACAGCAATTGCACCTATCAAAGCAACTAAAAGAATTATCGAAATAAGTTCAAATGGAAGAAAAAAATCTGTTAATAAATGAATTCCAATTTGTTGACTATTATCTATCCAATTTTGTTCTATAATTTGGTTTGATCTTGTAGTCCAAATAATACCATACCATGATATATCTGGAATAGTAGTAATTAGTAAAACGAAAATACTTATACAAACCAGTAAAGTAATTCCATTCCCAACAGTCCAAAGATTAAAATCTTTGGAATATTCTGAACTATTCATGAACATCACAGCAAATATGATTAAAACATTTATAGCTCCTACGTAAATAAGGAGCTGAGCAGCAGCAACAAAATGGGAGTTTGATAGAATATAAAATAAAGATATACAAACAAGAACCAACCCCAATGAAAAGGCAGAATAAATTGTATTGTTGAGTAATACTACTCCTAGACCTCCTAATAGAAGACCTGATCCCAGAAAGACTAAAAGAAAATTATGTATTGGTCCAGGCAAATGCATTTTACGTAAAATAAATAAGATAAAAAATAGAAATAGTTTTTCATGACCTTATTGACCCCACCAGGAAAAAAATTCTGAAATTTTGAATACAAAGAGGTGTGAATTGATGTAGATACAATTATTGTACAAATCTTATTCTTTATCCGAAAGGTTTATTCATTTTTTATTTGAGGTGAATTCACGATTGTTCGAATTGTATAATCGTCAATTACTGACACTGGTAAACGACCCAAAGCAATTTGATTATAATTTAATTCATGACGATCATAAGTAGAAAGTTCATATTCTTCAGTCATTGATAAACAATTTGTTGGACAATACTCAACACAGTTCCCACAAAATATACAGATTCCAAAATCAATACTGTAATTAAGCAATCGTTTCTTTCGAATATCTGTTTCAAATTTCCAATCAACAACGGGTAGATCTATAGGACATACACGAACACATACTTCACAAGCAATGCATTTATCAAATTCAAAATGGATTCGGCCGCGGAAACGATCTGATGTTATTAATTTTTCATAAGGATATTGAATAGTTACAGGTAAACGATTTGCATGGGATAGGGCGATCATGAAACTTTGACCAATGTATCTTGCAACTCGCATTGTTTGTTGACCATAATTCATGAATCCAGTTATCATAGGAAACATATTGTGAAAATTTATGCAGAATTTTATGTTTGTTTCTTTCTCTTGTTTGAAGAAAGTCAGTAAGTATAGTATTACTTTAGAGTGAAAGTAGTTGGAAAGATGTTGTTAATAATAGATTACCTAGAGAAATCGGTAAAAGAAATTTCCATCCCAGATTTAATAGTTGGTCCATTCTTAACCTAGGCAAAGTCCATCTTGTTGTAATAGGAATAAACAAGAACAAATAAGTTTTAGCCAACGTAATAAAGATACCAATAGCCCCTTCAAAAATTTCACCCGCTTTCTTTATTTCAAAAAGGTCAGGACCAGATATGTATGGAATCGAAATATTCCAACCGCCAAAGTAAAGAACTGTTACAAATAATGAAGAAACTAATAAGTTTAGATAGGAAGCAACATAAAATAAACCAAATTTTATACCTGAGTATTCGGTTTGATAACCGGCTACTAATTCTTCTTCTGCTTCTGGCAAATCAAAAGGTAATCTCTCACATTCGGCTAGGGAAGAAATTAGAAAAACTATAAACCCTGTAGGTTGACGCCAAAAATTCCATCCCCAAAAACCGTATTTTGATTGTGCCTCAACTATATCAACTGTACTTGAACTGTTAGATAATCATAGTCGGTGATAACATCACTGTTCCCAGCGCTATTACAGAACCATATGTGAGATTTTCACCTCATACGGCTCCTCGAAGGTCATAAATAAATTTAAGGACCAGATCTTTTTTTTATCTTGATATGTTTGTAGACTATATAGGATCAAAATTTATATTTATTGGACGTCCAAAAATTAGACCAAGGAAATTCTATCTGTTGTAAGAAAAAAATGACTTCTGAATTGATCTTATCCTTTAAGAATTTTTAATTTATTAGTTGAGTAATAACTAAATCCTTCAATAAAATACTCCTCGTAAAAATATCAATAGATGATTGACCCATCCTTTTTTGATTACGACAAAGAATTTGGTATTTCATTAGTTCGTAAAAAACGAAAGAATAAAAAAGAAATCTTTTTCTTTTTTTTTCGTTCCAATTCTTATTTCTGAGAAAAAAAGGGGGGTTTATCTGATAAATGATAAATAAAGTAAAGGATTTTTTCGTTCCTAATAGCCATTTCCTTAATAGGTGGGTAGGAGTATACTCGGGATCGGAATCATGGGGGTACGGCTTGATCATTTCTACCAACTTAAAGCCCCAATTGCTTCTTTATTATATTATTTATGTTATGCCGAAACCCCTTGGATAATTTATAGAATCTCCATCACTAATCCTTTGTGTATCTTGGTGTGCCTAACCATCCAACCTATTTTGCTCAATCTCCCTAGTAATCTCTCTATCATGTATAGTAGTAATACATATAAAAGATAGTAAAAACTCCATATGGTTGATCTTTTGAACCCGCTTCAAGTCAGAATGACTAATCAATCTTGGGGGAAATGAACGACCTCTTCCGCTTATGTTTATTTCCGCTTTACTCTTGTACATAGGAAATGAGATTCAATATTTTTACTGCAAATCTATAAGCTGTTTTATTTCACTCATATAACTATTTGGTTTAGTTCATCAACGCAAATACTGAATAAAAAAGAAGATATCTATTCAATTCATTTCAACTCTTTTCTTGAAAGAAGGGAATAGGGGTATTTTTATGTTTCAACGAATCGCACGTAGAGATATTGATAACACACATAAAGTTAATGGTATTTCATAACTAATTGATTGAGCAGCAGCTCGTAGACCGCCTAAAAAGGAATATTTATTATTTGATCCATATCCTGACATAAGAAGTCCAATGGGAGAAATACTTGAAACAGCAATCCATAAAAAAACTCCGATATTTAAATCAGCTAAAACAAGGTGGGAGTCAAAAGGAATTACTGAATAGCTTAGTAAAATGGATATGACTGCTATGGATGGTCCGATACTGAATAAACGAGTATCCCCTCTAGATGGAAAAAGATTCTCTTTGAAAAGCAGTTTTGTCCCGTCTGCTAGAGCCTGAAGAATTCCTAAAGGACCGGCGTATTCGGGTCCAATACGTTGTTGTATTCCTGCGGATATTTCTCTTTCTAACCACACAATTACTAGTATGGCTATTGTGATTCCCAATAGAGGAGTAAAAATAGGCACAAGCGCCCATATAATTTCATAGACCTCTTTTACGTTTATGAATTCCAATCTGGAAAAAGAATTGATATCTTGTACCTCTGTTGTATCAATTATCATTTTAACGATCAATTTCTCCCATAATTATATCTATGCTACCTAATATTGTCATAATATCAGCCAATTTCATTCTTTTAACTAACTGAGGAATAATTTGCAAATTGATAAAACCCGGCGGGCGAATTTTCCATCTCCAAGGAAAACTGCTCCGATCCCCTATCAGAAAAATTCCCAACTCTCCTTTTGGGGCTTCGACTCTCACATAAAGTTCTTGTTTCGGCAATTCAAAGGTAGGAGAAGCTTTTTTACTAATGAATCGATATTCAAAATCATTCCATTCTGAATTACTTTCTCTATCAAAACATCGTATTTCTAAATTCTCATAAGGCCCTCCTGGAATTCCCTCCAAAGCCTGTTGAATAATTTTTATGGATTCTGTCATTTCGCCGATTCGGACTAAATAACGAGCTAACGAATCTCCTTCTTTTTGCCATTGGACTTCCCAATCAAATTCGTCGTAATATTCATAATGATCAACTTTACGAAGATCCCATTGTATCCCGGAAGCTCGTAGCATTGGTCCTGATAAACCCCAATTTATTGCTTTTTCTTCATCAATAATACCTACTCCTTCAACTCGTTCTAAAAAAATAGGATTTCGCTTAATAAGTTTTTGATATTCAGTAACCCCTGTTAAAAAATAATCGCAGAAATCAAAACATTTATCGATCCAGCCATGAGGTAGATCAGTCGCTACCCCTCCAATACGAAAATAATTGTGCATCATTCTCATACCGGTGGCAGCTTCGAATAGATCATATATTAATTCTCTTTCTCTGAAAATATAGAAGAAGGGAGTCTGTGCACCAAGATCTGCCATAAATGGGCCAAGCCATAACAGATGAGAAGCTATACGACTCAACTCCAACATAATTACTCTGATATAGCTGGCTCTCTTAGGTACTTGAATATTTCCCAACTGTTCGGGTCCATTTACAGTTATTGCTTCTGTGAACATGGTAGCTAAATAATCCCAACGTGTTACATAAGGCAAATATTGTATAATTGTTCGATTTTCCGCAATTTTTTCCATCCCCCGGTGTAAATAACCTAATATTGGTTCACAGTCAATTACATCTTCGCCATCTAGAGTAACTATGAGTCGAAGAACACCATGCATTGATGGGTGGTGAGGACCCATATTTACTATCATAAGGTCTTTTCTTGTAGCCGGTACATTCATAGATTTTTACGGGATTCATTTTCCATAAATTAATGAAAACGAAAAAAGTTCATCAAAATTCAAGATCGAATAAATAAGATAATTAAAAAAAGGCTCTTCAAATTAACGCTTTTTTATTTCTCGAATATCTAATTGATTAATTAATTCTTTATAACGTATTCCATTTTTCTTTGACAAATAAGACAGCAATCGTTGGCGTTTTCCTAGAATTTTCCGTAGGCCTCTTTGAGATAAATAATCTTTTCTATGTAATTCCAAATGTGAGGTAAGTTTTCGTATCTTATTGGTGAAACTTATTACTTGAAATTCAACGGATCCTCTATTTTCTTCTTGGGAACTAACTAAGATGAATGAATTTTTTACCATAAAGCCTCTTTTACTTTAAAAATCTTTTTTTTGTTGATCAGTAATAATAAGAATGCCGATTCATTTTGAATATGTCTTAATATAATTTTAATTTCTATTATGAAATACATATGTATGAAATACATATGAATTTTCTCAAATAAAATTATGCATCAATTCCATTTTTTTTTTCACTAGGATATAAGGTACAAAAAGAAGGTCTATTTTGCATTTACAAAAGAACATGTACAAAAGATAATATTTTATAAAGAAAATTAAGAAGATTTTGTTAATTCATTTTTAGATCTATTTTTAGATCTAATTGATACATTGTTAAATTACTACCATTCATCAGACCGGAATATAAAACAATATATATATATGAGGCATCTCTTTGTTTTTATATCAGATCAGACTCAGTATCAGATCAGATTTCCATATGGTCTATATGAAAAATGTACCATTAACTAATTTTCAATCGTGTATACATATGCATCCTTACCATACTGAAACGACTGCTATTATTAGTATCAAACCAATAGCGATTCATACAAGCTAAATCCTCTAATCGATAATTGGGCCAAAGAAAGAACTTTAATTTTATTAGTTTATTTTTATCTCTTTTGCTTTTATCATCCAAAATGTGATTATAGTTTTTTGTCTGAGTCTCGTTACAAAATTCTGTATTTATATGAATACCCCTCTTTTTTTTTTTTTTTGAATTAAAAGAAATTACAATTCTCAATTCTTTACGATGTTTAGGGGATAAAATGTTTTCAGGAACAAGCAAATCATAAAAATTTTTGTCTCTCTTTCTAGCCATCTTTTGATGTCTTGAAATGTATTCAGCAAAATTCTTCTTATCAACATAACTTTCTTCTCTGTAGCTCTGATTAATTTGGTGTTTACTCTTGTGAATCAATGAAATACTTATAGTTTGATACATAATAAATTTTTCATCATTTTTTACAGACAGACGAATTGGTTCAATAATCAATATTGCTTTTTTCATCAATTCTGTAAAAGTTAAATCTTTTTGGATTATCAGAATATCTAGACTCATTTCTTCTCTTTGAATAGAAGATATAACAATTTCTTTGGGAGTTTTTAGTCTTAGCAAGAGACAATATATTTTGATATTATTAATAATTCTTTGATTTAAAGATAAAGAATTATCCCATCTTAATTGAAAACGTAAATATCTTTTTAGGAAGAAAAAAAGATCTACTTTTGTGTTATTCTTGTATTGTTTTTTTTTATGTTTTTTCATATCTGAGTCTGATCCTACATAGTCTTTCTTAACATCTTTTTCTTCGTGCTTTGAAAAAATGGGTCCTAGAATTGCTTGGTCCTCTAATTCTTTTTCTTCTTGATTTCGATTCTCTAATTTAATATTAATTTTTTTTTTTGATGATATAAAAAGATCCCCTTTTTTCTTAATGTTTTTATTTATACTTTTTTTGTTAAAACTTAATAGAAGTAATTTGATTGGTATGATCCATGGTTTCATCTTATATATATCGTTAAGTATCACAAATTTTGGGAGGAACAAAAGTTCCAGATTAGCGATGGACTGGCTTAATACTTTTTCATTCATACCCATCCAATCAAAAAATATATTTATATTTTTTGATGGGTTCATTTCTTGATCTTGATGAATTGTGAGATAAAAAAGATTTTTCGTATCAATTTTATCAATTATTTGATAATTATTCGTTTGGTAATTATGAGTTCCAATCTTAATATTTTTATTATTCTTGGTTCCGGTATCGATCCAGGATTCAATATCGACCCTTTTTCTAAGACAAAAATTTAAAATTCTCCAACCAAAATATTTTTTATCTGAATTTTTATCCATATCCATAATATCATCTTCTCCGAGATAATTATTTCTAGGAATACCTTCCAACGTATCAAAGAATTTTCGTTTACGTGCGTTGTAACTAAAAAAACGATCTTTTTTATTAATTACTTGTGATGTTGATCCATAAATATATGAGTTAGTCTTATCTTCATAATTAATAGATTTATATGCTAAAAGATCATATTTATAGGTTTTTTTAAAAACTTTTTTTTTTTTTAATAATGAGTCTGCTTCAAAATTTTTTTGTTTTTTGTCATGAATTAATCGGTCTTTTTCATATGAATTATCTTTTATTAAATTTTTATTATAAGCCATACCATGGTTATTTAATTTATTCCGCAATTTTTTTGATATTAATCTAGACCATCTAATATGAGGTAAATCATATTGATAATGAGCCTTTAACCAAATTTTCCATGGATTCGTTATAGAATTTCTAAGTTGTGTATTTCTTAATTCAGAATGAAATATTCCTTGTGTTCCAAAATAATCCTTTATTTCATTTTTAAGAAAAAGAGATGTTCCATGATATTGAAGAGCTGATCTTAACTTATAGAAGTTAATAACTTGGGTTTGTGATAATTTGTAAAATACATATGCTTGAGACACTAAAGATAGGTTAGAAAAAGTTTTTGATTTAGTATTAAAAATATTTTTATTAGAAAGTAACTTTCTAGTAGTTGAAATAAAGTGAATTGTATTTAGATTTGTTGTATGAATTCTTTTTTTATTTTCTTTATTTTTATTATAGTAAATGGATTTATCAAAAATTTTTCTTTTTGAATCACGAAAAACTTGTGTACTGATCCTGGTAATATTAATTATACATAAAAGAATATTTATGTTTATTTTTTCAAAAAACAAAATTAAAAGATAATGTGATTTATGAATTAACGAGGCATGTCTTATTTTTAATATTTGTAATTTTTTTGGGGGGGATCCTAAGCTTTTATCATCATAATTTTTTTTTTTAAGACGAGTGTTTTTCTCGAGGGTTAGAAATATATATTTTTTTTTCTTATCTTTTGTAATTTTTTCTATTTTTTTTCTAATTTCACTTGTTCTATCAGTCAGATCTTTCATTTTTTTTTTTGTCAATGAATACCAACTTATAGATTTAATTTGAATAGACGATTCCTGAATTAGTCGCTTATTTATCGTCGAATCTTTTTGAATTTCATTCAATT